TGTGTGAGTTTCGGGAATATCCCCATTCATAGGTCCGAGATCGATCTATATGGGTGGAAAGGTCCGTATGATCAACTCGGCAATCAGTTGTTAGAATCGATAGGTCTTCCAATTGTTCATTTGAAAAAATGGAAACCATTTTTATTGGACGATCATGATACTTCCCGAAAATCGAAATTCTTGGTCAATGGAGGAAAAATAGCACCCTTTTTGTTCAATAAGATACCAAAGTGGATGATTGATCCAAGAAAAAATCGCGGGAAATCCTTTGATAGGGCGGATTCCTATTTCTCAATGATATTCCACAATCAAGACAATTGGCTGAATCCCGTGAAAACATTTCATCGAAGTTCATTGATATCTTCTTTTTATAAAGCAAATCGACTTCGATTCTTGAATAATCCACATCACTTCTGCTTCTATTCTAACACAAGATTCCCCTTTTCTGTGGAAAAGGCCCATATCCATAATTCTGATTTGACATATGGACAATTCCTCAATATCTTGTTCATTCGCAACAAAATATTTTCTTTGCCCGTCGAATATGCTTTTGGGGGGAGAGAGACTATTTCACCAATCGAGTCACAGGTATCTAACATATTCATACCTAACGATTTTCCACAAAGTGGTGACGAAACGTATAACTTGTACAAATCTTTCCATTTTCCAAGTCGATACGATCCCTTCGTCCGTAGAACTAGTTTCTCGATCGCAGACATTTCTGGAACACCCCTAACAGAGGGACAAAGAGTGCATTTTGAAAGAACTTGTTGTCAACCTCTTTCAGCTAGGAATCTATCGGATTCAGAAGAGAAGAACTTGCATCAGTATCTCAATTCAAACATGGGTTTGATTCCCACTCCATGTTCTGAGAAAGATTTACCATGCAAAAAGAGGAAAAAACGGCGTCTTTGTCTAAAGAAATGCCTTGCGAAAGGGCAGATGTATAGAACCTTTCAACAAAGGGCTCTTTCAACTCTCTCAAAATCGAATCTATTCCAAACATATATGCCATGGTTCTTGACAGGGTACTGGATATTTGTAGATAATTTTGTAGATACTTTTTCAGACCTATTGCCGATTTCAGATACTTTTCCAGAACTATGGCTGATACTACGTAATAGTCAAAAATTGGTATCCATAATACGAAGTAGCAGTAAAAAATTGGTATTCATCTTTCGGGATATTAGGCATAGATTGGGTAGATCGTGGCGAATTCTTTGGAAAAAAGCGCGTCTTAATCTGATAAGTGAGATTTCGAATAAGTGTTTACATAATGTTCTTCTGTCCGAAGAAATGATTCATCGAAATAATGAGTCACCATTGATATCGACACATCTGAGATCGCCAAGTGTTTGGGAGTTCTTCTATTCAATCCTTTTCCTTCTTGTTGTTGCTGGATATCTCGTTTGTACCCAGCTTCTCTTTGTTTCCGGGGCCTCTAGTGAGTTACAGACAGAGTTCGAAAAGGTCAAATCTTTGATGATGGAATCATCTATGATTGAGTTGCGAAAACTTCTGGATAGGTATCCTACATCTGAACCAAATTCTTTCTGGGTAAAGAATCTCTTTCTAGTTGCTCTGGAACAATTCCGTTCTAAGAAGATATATTTGAATATCAATCTCATCGATCTCATATCAAATCCCATCAATCGAATCACTTTTTCGAGAAATACGAGACATCTAAGTCATACAAGTAAAGAGATCTATTCATTGATAAGAAAAAGAAAAAACTGGAACGGGGATTGGGTTGATGATAAAATAGAATCCTGGGTCGCGAACAGTGATTTGATTGATGATGAAGAAAGAGAATTCTTGGTTCAGTTCTCCGCCTTAACGACAGAACAAAGGATTGATCAAATTCTATTGAGTCTGACTCATAGTGATCGTTTATCAAAGAATGACTCTGGTTATCAAATGATTGAAGAACCGGGAGCAATTTACTTACGATACTTGGTTGATATTCATAAAAAGGATCTATTGAATTATGAGTTCAATCCATCCTGTTTAGCAGAAAGACGGGTATTCCTTGCTCATTATCAGACAATCACTTATTCCCAAACTTCGTGTGGGACTACTACTTTGCACTGCCCATCTCATCGAAAACCCTTTTCGCTCCGCTTAGCCTTATCCCCCTCTAGGGGAATTTTAGTGATAGGTTCTATAGGAACTGGACGCTCCTATTTGGTCAAATACCTAGCTACAAATTCCTATGTTCCTTTCATTACGGTATTTCTGAACGATAACAAGCCAAAAGTTATGGATGAGGATGAAGATGAGGATTATTACGAGATAAAGGTTGGTGGTAGTGACGAGATTGATGCTAGTGACGCTGCTAGTGACGCGATTGATGCTAGTGACGAGATGGATCCTGACCTTGATACGGAGCTGGAAGAGCTAACTATGATGAATGCGCCAACTATAGATAGGATGTCGGAACTAGGCCCCACCCTTCAATTCGAATTAGCAAAAGCGATGTCTCCTTGCATAATATGGATTC